TGGGGCTATCTCTAGGAATTCCTCCTCACAATTATTGGGGCTATCTCTATGTATTACACCCATTAAATTATTTGGGGCTATCTCTATGTATTATAACCATTAATTTATTTAGACCTATCTCTATGTATTATAATCATTAATTTATTTAGACCTATCTCTATGTATTATAACCATTAATTTATTTAGACCTATCTCTATGTATTATAATCATTAATTTATTTGGGGCTATCTCTATGTATTATAACCATTAATTTATTTAGACCATGCTTATCTTTTCCATTAAAAATTATAACTGGATATATTAATAATTTGACATAACAGATCAAACCAAATAAATGAATGTAAACGCCCATATCATGTATACTTGATTGGACCTTCCCTTGCTTGCGCATACTCAGATCTTTATCTAAGTGAGTCCAACTGAAAATTCAAAATTCCTCAATTCTACCAAAGATCATGTAATGATTTACCTCTAAACAGTAAAACATACACCTTAAGAATCACATAACTCATTTACCACTTTTAATGTATGTTTCATTCATATCACTAAGGTAAGACCTTCCCTTGCATGAGATCTCACAGACTATTTCATCAAGCTTCCTTAATCAACTACCATGGACAATTATCTTTAAACATCACTTTCTTAATTGCAAATAAAATTTTCGAAACCATAAATTAGTATTATCCCAACACTGTATAATTGTACATAACGTCTATTTATTCACACTATCGTACCCCCACCAACCACAGTTGGATCAGTCCTAGATCGCTGGTTACTCTCCATGGGCCTCGATCGAAGAGTTACAGTCCTTATCTTTCAGAAAATTACTGACGGATGTGAATCTATGGACACATATTGATTAATCGAATACACGGTGCTTTTTAAAAGGTAACCCTCCTATGCGTTAAATACCTACCTCCTAGGTTCCAGCAACTCATGACAGCGAGAACACCTGGTAGGTTTATAGGGGGGGATGCGATCCTCACCAACTTTAAAAAATCGGCCTACTGCATATTATCAGAGGTGGGACTAATGGTGCAAGTGTCTCTTTAATGATATTCATTCCGTGACTCCACGTTTCAGATGTTGCGTTCTTCAATACTTAATTGGTCTACTACATGTATTAAGGTTGGACATATTATGCAGGTCGGCTTCATCAACATATTCACTTGTGGGTTGCATTTCAATGAATGCTCGAATGACATGATGTAAACTCCCCATTACTGATATTCCCCCCGGGGCTCCGGGCTTTTCACGACTCACGTCGCGGCTTTTTATATCCACCCCCCTTTCCCCCCCCACAATAAATCTTTCCAGTTACCCTTAAAACCCCCCCCGATATTAGGGTTTGTAAAGATATTAACTGAGAGGGCCACGACCACTCATAAGCGTCGCGGTTTTTAAAATAATAAAACACCAAACACACACATTCTCTTATCCGCAGTTAATACTACGCACACATGCCATCTCTAATATACATAACCCACCCATACTATATACCTCCAACTTCTGAATATAAAAGAATACCCACGGTAAGATTACAACTTTCTTTATCTAAACAACTATACCACTACCACCCACTTATGGCATTCCAGATTGATCAAGATCAATCTAGATTTTAACCCCCATTTTTAGTCTTTTTAACAAGTTTTGTACTACATATTTTAACACCTCATGAAAATGCGCACAACTTAGCCCCCCATTTTTGTCTTTTAACGAGTCTTGTGCTACATACCTTTTTTTAAACACTCTCGTGAAAATGGACCAACCCCATTTTACCCATTTTACCCATTTTACCCATTTTACCCATTTTACCCATTTTACCCATTTTACCCATTTTACCCATTTTACCCATTTTACCCATTTTACCCATTTTACCCATTTTACCCATTTTTGTCGCGAGTCCTGTGATATATACCTTTTTGAATTTACCCATGAAAATACCTCATGAAAATACCTCATGAAAATACCTCATGAAAATACCTCATGAAAATACCTCATGAAATTCCCCTGATTATACCCCATGAAAATCCCCCATGTACATCCCCCATGAACTACCCTATGAACATACCCCATGGACTACCCCCATGGACTACCCCATGAACTACCCCATGGACTACCCCTTGTGCTATCCCATGGAGTAACCCATGCAAGACCCTACGCCATGGAACTACACCATGACAGTACGCCATGAAAATACGCCATGAAATACGCCATGGAACCACGCCATGAAACCACGCCATGAAAGTACGCCATGAAAGTACACCATGGAAGTACACATGGCAGATACCATGAAGTATACCATGAAATATGCCATGAAGTCATCATGAGACCATGCATGAAACATGCCATGGAATATACCATGGAACCATGCCAGGGATACCCTGGAATGTACCCTGCAAGGTAACCTGCGAATGTCCCATGAAATGAAGAATTAGTCATGGAACTTTGCATGAAACCATAGCCATGAAACCCTGTCAGTGAAATCTTGCATGAAAATTCTGTTGAAAAATCTCTTGAAAAATTCTGTGCGAGAAAAATAAGCGCGAAAACTCTCCGTGAAATTACACTTTAGGTTGCGACCACACTTCTCCGCGTGAAATTCCCTCTTCACGGGAGCCTAAACTGAGATAATTGTCTTGTATATTTCTCCTTGTTCTTTCCCTTTTTTCTTCTCATTATACTTTTCTATTATACACTTCTGATGCTCATCTTTCATTCACATATGACACGGACATATATCACGGACATATACCATGGACATATCCCATGGACATATACCATGGACATATACCATGGACATATACCATGGACATATACCATGGACATATACCATGAACATATATCATGGACATATATCATGAAAATTATCATGAAAATATATCATGAAAACATATCATGAAAATATATCATGAAAATATATCATGAAAATATATCATGAAAATATATCATGAAAATATATCATGAAAATATATCATGAAAATATATCATGAAAATATATCATGAAAATATATCATGAAAATATATCATGAAAATATATCATGAAAATATATCATGAAAATATCTCATGAAAATATATCATGAAAATATATCATGAAAATATATCATGAAAATATATCATGAAAATATATCATGAACATATATCATGCAGATACAGCATGCAGATGCAGCATGCAGATACAACATGCAGATACTCCATGCAGATACACCATGCAGATACACCATGCAGATACACCATGCAGATACACCATGCAGATACACCATGCAGATACACCATGCAGAACCCATGCAGATACACCATGCAGATACACAATGCAGATCAACCCTGCAGAACCCATCTCAACCCATCTCAACCTATCTCAACCTATCTCAACCTATCTCAACCTATCTCAACCCTACTTATATAAATTCCCTCAATTTCCTCCAAACCCAAGGGGACTATGTATAAGAGGACTACATCTAAACAAACACACCCAGATAGCATATACATCTACGAAACCACATAAATTATATGCTACACCCCAAGCTTCTATAGGAAAAGAGTTTTCCCCTAGTATTAGGCACTGGTACATCTTGGTGCAAGTCCAAGTGGAAGCTGTACTTACCTCATCTGTGTATAATAGATGGCATTAACCTGCTCAAGTGCATTTCCTGTGTTATATCCCCTCCCCCTTTGCCTTGCGGCAATTCTGGCCGCAATCCTCATAATTACCCGAGCCCTCTCGTACGCCCGCACTGAACATTTCCGTGTCATAACAACCGAAGCTGTAAAAACCTCATTTTCCTCTCACTACTCCCCCTTTATCTTCATTTGGCAAAAATTGATTCTTAACGGCATGAACCACCTTGTATATTTCTCCTTGTTCTTTCCCTTTTTTCTTCTCATTATACTTTTCTATTATACACTTCTGATGCTCATCTTTCATTCACATATGACACGGACATATATCACGGACATATACCATGGACATATCCCATGGACATATACCATGGACATATACCATGGACATATACCATGGACATATACCATGGACATATACCATGAACATATATCATGGACATATATCATGAAAATATATCATGAAAATATATCATGAAAATATATCATGAAAATATATCATGAAAATATATCATGAAAATATATCATGAAAATATATCATGAAAATATATCATGAAAATATATCATGAAAATATATCATGAAAATATATCATGAAAATATATCATGAAAATATATCATGAAAATATATCATGAAAATATATCATGAAAATATATCATGAAAATATATCATGAAAATATATCATGAAAATATATCATGAAAATATATCATGAAAATATATCATGAACATATATCATGCAGATACAGCATGCAGATGCAGCATGCAGATACATCATGAAGATACACCATGAAGATACACCATGAAGATACACCATGAAGATACATCATGAAGATACACCATGAAGATACACCATGAAGATACACCATGAAGATACACCATGAAGATACACCATGAAGATATACTCAAACTACTCAAACTACTCAAACTACTCAAACTACTCAAACTACTCAAACTACTCAAACTACTCAAACTACTCATAAATTCCCTCAATTTCCTCAATTTCCTCAAAACCCAAGGGGACTACGTATAAGAGGACTACATCTAAACAAACACACCCAGATAGCATATACATCTACGTAAACCACATAAATTATATGCTACACCCCAAGCTTCTATAGGAAAAGAGTTTTCCCCTAGTATTAGGCACTGGAACGTCTTGGTGCAAGTCCAAGTGGAAGCTGTGTACTTACCTCATCTGTGCGTAATAGATGGCATTAACCTGCTCAAGTACCTTTCCTGTGTTATATCCCCTCCCCCTTTGCCTTGCGGCAATTCTGGCCGCAATCCTCATAATTACCCGAGCCCTCTCGTACGCCCGTACTGAACATTTCCGTGTCATAACAACCGAAGCTGTAAAAACCTCATTTTTCCTCTCACTACTTCCCCTATACTCATTTTATAGCAACAGTCATGACGCTTCCCTCGCCTCCTCACTCGCCTCCCGATGATGAGAATCAGGACCCATATATCTCCATTTTGGTCTCCAACTAGACCTATACACTGTTTTGTTTCTCCCCATCATCTTCTTAGTCTCATGAAGTATCTTAGAATTCTCCTCCTGGTATATACAGTCTGACCCCAACATTGATCTGTTCCTAAAATACCTCTTAATTTTTCTTCTCGCTATAATTCTTCTCGTCTGCTCTAGCAACCTCTCTCTATTCTTTATTGGCTGAGAAGGTGTAGGAATTATGTCCTTCCTATTGATCGGCTGATTTCATACCCGAATAGACGCCGCCTCCGCAGCTTTTCAAGCCGTACTTTACAACCGCGTGGGAGACATTGGCTTCCTACTATCCTTTTGCTGATTTTTTAAAAATGCCCAAACATTAGACTTCGCCCATATTCTCTCGCTAGAAACTGGCCACTGACCCCTTCTTGGGTTCATCGTGGCTGCAACTAGCAAATCCGCCCAATTTGGCTTCCACCCCTGACTCGTTGCAGCCATAGAAGGACCCACCCCCGTGTCCGCCCTATTACACTCCAGCACCATAGTAGTAGCAGGCATTTTTCTTCTCATTCGGATTCACCCCCTACTAGCCCAGAATCCCTTATCCCTCACACTCTGCCTCTGTCTTGGCGCCATATCTACATTCTCCGCTGCCAACAAAGCCCTGGCACAAAATGACATCAAAAAGATTATTGCTTACTCAACTTCTAGCCAACTAGGCCTAATAATAGTTGCTGTAGGATTAAACCTCCCGTACCTAGCCTTCTTCCATATATGCACTCACGCATTCTTCAAGGCAATGTTATTTCTATGCTCTGGTGTTATTATTCACGCACTCGACAATGAACAAGACATTCGAAACATAGGAGGACTTCAACATGCTCTTCCCATAACAACTACATGCCTCTCCCTCGGCAGTTTTGCCCTCATAGGAATTCCATTCCTTGCCGGCTTTTATTCTAAAGACGCCATTATTGAGGCGGCAAGCTCATCCTTTGTAAACTTCATGGCTCTCCTCCTAACTCTCGTAGCCACTGCATTCACCGCAGTCTATAGCATACGCCTAATTTACTTCGCTTCTATGTCAGAACCTCGAATAAATCCCATTCTTAAATGTAATGAAAATGACAAACGGATTATAAATTCCCTAACACGTCTCTTCTATGGCGCCCTCGGAGGAGGATACTTCATCTTCAAAATCACAATTCCAATTTATCCCCATGTTCACACTATGCCGCCATACATAAAGCTAACCGCCCTAACCGTCACAATCTTCGCCTTCATCATTGCCTACGAGTTAGCAAAAGCCTTCTGAACTATTATCCCAAAAAGCCCCACGTCTAAAGAGCTTGATACCACTTTCTACACCCCTTTAGTCAACCGAACCGTCGTCACGGTCACTCTCGACACAGTCAAACAAATTCTAGACCAAGTCCTAGATGCATTCATAAATAAACTACTAGGCCCTTGTCCCTATACCTTCGGCTCAAAACCCATTGAGCTAGTACGTGTTTCCCAAAAAGGCCAAATCAAATTATACTTATCAGCCTTTTTCCTTACCCTCTTCCTTACTGTTTTAATCCTAAAACTAGCCACCTAAAAGTTTTTTTAGCCCGCCAGTAATGTAACATAAGTCTGACGTAATAACACGTCCATCTGCTTTAACTAGCAGCATTACTGAATCCCACCCACTAATTAATCACGCACCCAAATGGCCACCTAAAAGTTTTTTAGCCCACCAGTAATGTAACATAAGTCTGACGTAATAACACGTCCATCTGCTTTAACTAGCAGCATTACTGAATCCCACCCCCAAATGGCCACCTAAAAGTTTTTTAGCCCGCCAGTAATGTAACATAAGTCTGACGTAATAACACGTCCATCTGCTTTAACTAGCAGCATTACTGAATCCCACCCACTAATTAATCACGCACCCAAATGTCCCCGCTCTCACTAAAATACCACTAATCTCATGTCGTACAAAAACCTCCTACAACAGTAACGCTCACCTCACACAATTTATTCGGGGCTATCTCTATGTACTTTAATCATTAATTTATTCGGGGCTATCTCTATGTACTTTAATCATTAATTTATTCGGGGCTATCTCTATGTACTTTAATCATTAATTTATTCGGGGCTATCTCTATGTACTTTAATCATTAATTTATTCGGGGCTATCTCTATGTACTTTAATCATTAATTTATTTAGACCTATCTCTATGTATTATAACCATTAATTTATTTGGGGCTATCTCTATGTATTATAACCATTAATTTATTTAGACCTATCTCTATGTATTATAACCATTAATTTATTTAGACCTATCTCTATGTATTATAATCATTAATTTATTTGGGGCTATCTCTATGTATTATAACCATTAATTTATTTAGACCATGCTTATCTTTTCCATTAAAAATTATAACTGGATATATTAATAATTTGACATAACAGATCAAACCAAATAAATGAATGTAAACGCCCATATCATGTATACTTGATTGGACCTTCCCTTGCTTGCGCATACTCAGATCTTTATCTAAGTGAGTCCAACTGAAAATTCAAAATTCCTCAATTCTACCAAAGATCATGTAATGATTTACCTCTAAACAGTAAAACATACACCTTAAGAATCACATAACTCATTTACCACTTTTAATGTATGTTTCATTCATATCACTAAGGTAAGACCTTCCCTTGCATGAGATCTCACAGACTATTTCATCAAGCTTCCTTAATCAACTACCATGGACAATTATCTTTAAACATCACTTTCTTAATTGCAAATAAAATTTTCGAAACCATAAATTAGTATTATCCCAACACTGTATAATTGTACATAACGTCTATTTATTCACACTATCGTACCCCCACCAACCACAGTTGGATCAGTCCTAGATCGCTGGTTACTCTCCATGGGCCTCGATCGAAGAGTTACAGTCCTTATCTTTCAGAAAATTACTGACGGATGTGAATCTATGGACACATATTGATTAATCGAATACACGGTGCTTTTTAAAAGGTAACCCTCCTATGCGTTAAATACCTACCTCCTAGGTTCCAGCAACTCATGACAGCGAGAACACCTGGTAGGTTTATAGGGGGGGATGCGATCCTCACCAACTTTAAAAAATCGGCCTACTGCATATTATCAGAGGTGGGACTAATGGTGCAAGTGTCTCTTTAATGATATTCATTCCGTGACTCCACGTTTCAGATGTTGCGTTCTTCAATACTTAATTGGTCTACTACATGTATTAAGGTTGGACATATTATGCAGGTCGGCTTCATCAACATATTCACTTGTGGGTTGCATTTCAATGAATGCTCGAATGACATGATGTAAACTCCCCATTACTGATATTCCCCCCGGGGCTCCGGGCTTTTCACGACTCACGTCGCGGCTTTTTCTATACCCCCCCCTTTCCCCCCCCACAGTAAATCTTTCCAGTTAGCCTTAAAACCCCCCCCGAGATTAAGGTTTGTAAAGATATTAACTGTGAGGGCCACGACCACTCATAAGCGTCGCAGCTTTTATACCCAATTTTATGTATCCCATTTTAAGTGGTTACACATAGTTTACTTCAAATCCTCATGAAAATATATCACTCAATAAAACCTGCCCTGGTAGCTTAATCTAAAGCACTGGTCTTGTAAACCAGAGACTGCAGCCTAAACCCTGCCCAAGGCTTCAAAACAAAAGGACTTTAACCTTTACCTCCGACCCCCAAAGCCGGCGTTCTACCTAAACTATATTTTGTACTCTCATAGCTTAACTTTAAAGTATAGCGCTGAAAACGCTAAGATGAACCCTAAAAAGTTCTTAGAGTATAAAGGTTTGGTCCTGACCTTATTATCAGTTGTTTCCCAACTTACACATGCAAGTCTCAGCACACCCGTGAGGACGCCCTTTCAACCTACATCAGGTAAAGGAGCTGGTATCAGGCGCAGACTCTTGCCCACAACACCTAGTTTCACCACACCCACAAGGGTACTCAGCAGTGATTAATTTTGTCTATAAGCGACAGCTTGACCCAGTCAGGGAAAACAGGGCCGGCTAACACGGTGCCAGCCGCCGCGGCTACACCGCGGGCTCAAATTGATAATTACCGGCGTTAAGCGTGATTAAAGTTCTTAGAAACTAGGATTAAATTAACACTTAGTAGTTTTATGCTTGTTGTTAAGAAAACCATAAACGAAAGTTATCCTATCTTATCTTGAATACACGACAGCCAGGAAGACAAACTGGGATTAGATACCCCACTATGCCTAGCCGTAAACAATTAACTTACATCCAAACCGCCAGGGGATTACGAGCAATGCTTAAAACCCAAAGGATTTGACGGTGTCCCACCCCACTAGAGGAGCCTGTTCTATAATCGATGATCCCCGCTTCACCTAACCACTCCTTGCTCATCAGTCTGTATACCTCCGTCGAAAGCTTACCATGTGAATGCCCGCAGTAGGCTTAATGATTCACCATCAATACGTCAGGTCAAGGTGCAACTTAAGGAATGGTAAGTAATGGGCTACAATTTCTAACTTAGAACAAACGAAAGACTATGTGAAATCCTAGTCATGAAGGTGGATTTAGTAGTAAAAAGAAACTAGAGTGTTCTTTTTAACCCGGCTCTGGGACGCGTACACACCGCCCGTCACCCTCTTCGATAGTATATATTCATGTCTTTAACCCACCATTACATTTTAGAAGAGGCAAGTCGTAACATGGTAAGTGTACTGGAAAGTGCACTTGGTATATTACAAAATGTAGCTTAACAAAAGCCCCCTGCTTACACCTAGGAGATATCTGTTTAACTCAGGTCATTTTGAGCCCAAAATCTAGCCCATAAATTCACATGACCTCCCCACAGCAAGAAAACAAAACAAAACATTTCAACATCTTAGTACAGGCGATCGAAAAATTTCTAAGCGCTTAAGAAAAAGTACCGCAAGGGAATAATGAAATAGAAATGAAATAACCTTAAAGCCTTAAATAGCAGAGACACTATCTCGTACCTTTTGCATCATGGTCTAGCCAGTCTACCCAAGCAAAATGAATTTTTAGTTTGACACCCCGAAACCAAGCGAGCTACTTCAGAACAGCCAAAAGGGCCAACCCGTCTCTGTTGCAAAAGAGTGGGAAGATTCTAAAGTAGAGGTGATAAGCCTACCGAGCTTGGAGATAGCTGGTTGTTCAAGAAAAGAGTTTTAGCTCAACCTTAAGTTCCTCTATTATTTTAAACAGACCCCAAAACTTAAGAGCTATTCAAATAAGGCACAGCTTATTTGAAACAGGATACAACCTATAATATAGGGTAAGTAAGGACAAACCAAATCAAGTGGGCCTAAAAGCAGCCACCTTTTAAAAAGCGTTAAAGCTTAACCTCTCCTAACCACAATCTCACAACCCCCTACCAACCCCTCACCACTATTGAACAATTTTATATTTTTATAAAAGCTATTATGCTAGAACTAGTAACAAGAAATTGCTTTTCTCCTAAATGTAAACATAAACCAAAATAGACCATCTATTGGTTATTAACGTAAATGCCAAACTACAGCAACACTTGCTAGAAAACCCTATAGGCCCAAACGTTAACCTTACACCAGAACATTCCAGGAAAGATTAAAAGAAAGAGAAGGAACTCGGCAAATTTTAACCCCGCCTGTTTACCAAAAACATCGCCTCTTGCCAATACATAAGAGGTCCAGCCTGCCCAGTGACAAAGTTCAACGGCCGCGGTACCCTAACCGTGCGAAGGTAGCATAATCACTTGTTCTTTAAATAGGGACTTGTATCAACGGCACTACGAGGGTTATACTGTCTCCTCTTTCCAATCAGTGAAACTGATCTCCCCGTGAAGAAGCGGGGATTATCATATAAGACGAGAAGACCCCATGGAGCTTTAAACTCACCATACACCTCTATGTTACCATATCCCATAGCACAAGAGACCTGTATGTTAGTTTTAGGTTGGGGGGACCACGGAGCATAACTTAACCTCCATAACAAATGGGCTAACACCCTTATCCACGAGACACAACTCTAAGAATTACTAAACTAATGCTTATGACCCGATATTCGATCAATGAACCAAGTTACCCTGGGGATAACAGCGCAATCTACTTCAAGAGCTCATATCGACAAGTAGGTTTACGACCTCGATGTTGGATCAGGGTATCCCGGTGGTGCAACCGCTACCAATGGTTCGTTTGTTCAACGATCAAAACCCTACGTGATCTGAGTTCAGACCGGAGCAATCCAGGTCGGTTTCTATCTATAAAGTGTTTCCCCTAGTACGAAAGGACCGGGGCAACATGGCCAATACCTAAACAAGCCATCACCTGTCACTAATGACATAATCTCAATTAGCCTAAACCTAATACCCCGCCCCAAATCAGGGCAGTTAGTGTGGCAGAGCTTGGTTATGCAAAAGATCTAAGTCCTTTCAACCGGGGTTCAAATCCCCTTACTAACTATGAAATTTTTTATACACCTACTGCCTTTACTCTATATCGCCCCCATTCTATTCGCAATAGCATTCCTAACCTTGATTGAGCGAAAAATCTTAGGATATATACAACACCGTAAAGGACCTAATGTTGTTGGTCCATTTGGACTCTTACAACCAATCGCTGACGGGGTAAAACTATTTATCAAAGAACCCATCCGCCCATCAACATCCTCCCAAATTTTATTCCTACTAACCCCCACCCTCGCCCTCACTCTTGCCCTACTAATATGAACCCCCCTCCCCCTACCTACCCCCTATGCTAACTTAAACCTCAGCATTCTCTTTATTCTCGCTATCTCTAGTTTAACTGTATACACAATCTTAGCCTCAGGATGAGCCTCGAACTCCAAATATGCCTTAATTGGAGCTCTCCGAGCCGTCGCTCAAACTATCTCATACGAAGTAACTCTGGCTCTAATCATTCTATGCATTATTTTTCTAACAGGAGCATTTACCCTTTGCTCCTTTTTTATTTCGCAAGAACTAACCTGATTCATCCTACCTTTCTGACCCCTATTCCTTATATGATTCGTATCAACTCTTGCCGAAACCAACCGAGCACCCTTCGACCTCACAGAAGGTGAATCCGAACTAGTCTCTGGATTCAACGTTGAATATGCAGGTGGACCCTTCGCGCTATTTTTTCTCGCAGAATACACTAATATCCTAATAATATGCACCCTCTCAACTATCATCTTTCTTGGGTCCCACATTTTATTGCTTCTCCTATCTACATCCCCCCTTATAGCTAAAGCTTCAATTTTAGCCTTCTGTTTCCTATGAATCCGGGCCTCTTATCCCCGATTCCGCTATGATCAACTTATACATCTTGTATGAAAAAATTTCTTACCCCTTATACTCGCCCTTATCATTTTTTATATTTCTATGCCAATCTCCACCCTCCTCTCTCCCCCCCTACCCTGGAAGCGTGCCTGAAAGCTAGGGACCTCCTTGATAGGGAGGCTGATAGGGGTTCAAACCCCCTCACTTCCTCTAAAGAAATAGGAATTGAACCTATACCTGAGAGATCAAAACCCTCTGCACTTCCCTTATGCTACTCCTTAGTAAGGTAAGCTAAATAAGCTTTTGGGCCCATACCCCAAAAATGTTGGTTAAAATCCTTCCTTTACTAATTAATCCCCTCGCTCTGACAATTTTCCTACTAAGCCTAGCTATCGGAACCACCATTACCCTCTCCAGCTTTCACTGACTCCTAGCCTGAGTTGGTCTAGAAATTAACACCCTAGCTATTATCCCCCTAATAACGAAAACACCTCACCCCCGTGCTATTGAAGCCGCTACAAAATATTTCCTCACCCAGGCTGCAGCCTCCGCCTTAATTTTATTCTCAAGCCTTATTAACGCATGACAAACTGGAGAATGAAACTCTAACTCCCTTTCAGACTTACCTATGATTACCTTCTCAATCGCTATTATGATAAAACTGGGCCTAGCCCCCCTACACTTTTGAATACCCGAAGTCCTTCAAGGAATTTCACTCCCAACAGGAATAATCTTGTCCACCTGACAAAAAATTGCCCCCATAATGCTCCTCTTACAAACCTCATACCTCCTTAACCTTAACCTAACAATTACCCTAGGCCTCACATCCATCCTAATTGGAGGCTGAGGGGGTATTGGCCAAACCCAAATCCGAAAAATTATGGCCTTCTCTTCCATTGGACACCTAGGATGAATAATTATTATCATAAAGTTTAGCCCACAACTCTCCCTTTTCAACTTCATTATTTATATTATCATAACAGCTGCCATATTTATATCCTTAAATGCTATGTCTACTACAAAAATATCACAAATTTCCACCTCCTGATCAAAAAACCCCGCCCTATCTGCCTCCATCATGCTTATTATATTATCCCTATCGGGCCTCCCACCCCTCACAGGATTTGCCCCCAAACTATTAATCACTCTTGAATTAGTAAAACAAGAAGCAACTCTACTCGCCTCAGTAACTATACTCGTCTCCTTACTAGCCCTATTCTTTTATTTACGCCTGACATATATTATTACCCTGACCCTCTCCCCTAATACCCCTAACTCAATACTCATTTGACGAACTACCCCTAAATTATACTCACCAATCGCAGTAATAAATATCCTAGCTCTTACTCTTCTTCCCCTTACACCCACTATTCTTCTCTTATAGAAATTTAGGCTAACATAGACCAAAGGCCTTCAAAGCCTTAAGTGAAGGTTGAACCCCTTCAGTTTCTGTAGAACTTGCAGGGTATTAACCTACATCCCCTGAATGCAACTCAGATTCTTTAAATTAAGATAAAGCTCTCTAGAATGACGGGCCTCGATCCCGCGATAATTTAGTTAACAGCTAAACACTCTATCCAGCGAGCTTCATTCTACTTCTCCCGTTAGGGGAAAAACGGGAGAAGCCCCGGCAGGCGTTAACCTGCGTCTTGGAGTTTGCAACCCCACGTGTAACACCCCAGGGCCTGATAAAGAAAGGGCTTTAACCTCTGTCTTCGGAGCTACAATCCGCCGCCTGCTCGGCCACTTTACCTGTGTTATTTTCCCGCTGATTTTTCTCAACCAATCATAAAGACATTGGAACCCTTTACTTAGTCTTTGGGGCCTGAGCCGGCATAATTGGAACAGCCCTAAGCCTCCTCATCCGAGCAGAACTCAGCCAGCCGGGGACCCTCCTGGGGGATGATCAAATTTACAATGTCATCGTCACTGCCCATGCATTCGTAATAATTTTTTTTATGGTTATACCAATTTTAATCGGGGGCTTTGGCAATTGGCTTGTCCCACTAATGATTGGAGCCCCCGACATAGCTTTCCCGCGAATAAACAACATAAGCTTCTGACTACTCCCACCTTCCTTTTTTCTTCTCTTGGCCTCTTCCACAGTTGAAGCAGGAGCAGGCACAGGCTGAACAGTCTACCCCCCTCTAGCTAGCAATCTAGCCCACGCTGGGCCATCAGTAGACATGGCCATCTTCTCTCTACACCTAGCCGGGGTATCATCCATTCTAGGGGCCATTAACTTTATCACAACAATTGTTAATATAAAACCCTCATCCACAACCCAGTACCAAACACCTCTCTTTGTATGATCCGTCTTAATTACTGCTGTTCTTCTACTTCTTTCCCTCCCCGTCCTGGCCGCCGGAATCACTATACTCCTCACAGACCGAAACCTAAACACTACCTTCTTCGATCCTGCCGGAGGCGGAGACCCAGTTCTGTATCAACACCTATTCTGATTTTTTGGTCACCCCGAAGTTTATATTCTCATTCTCCCCGGCTTCGGCATTATCTCCCACGTAGTCGCCTTTTATTCCAACAAAAAAGAACCATTCGGATACATAGGAATAGTTTGAGCAATACTCTCTATTGGTCTTCTCGGCTTTATTGTTTGAGCCCACCACATATTCACGACTGACCTAAACGTAGATACGCGAGCCTACTTCACATCAGCTACAATAATTATCGCTATCCCAACAGGAGTCAAAGTCTTTAGCTGACTAGCCACAATGCATGGAGGAATTATTAAATGAGATGCCCCCATACTCTGAGCCCTCGGGTTCATCTTTCTTTTCACAGTAGGAGGACTCACCGGAATTGTCTTAGCAAACTCTTCCATCGATATTGTACTCCATGATACATACTATGTAGTAGCCCACTTCCATTATGTACTATCCATAGGAGCAGTCTTTGCAATCATGGCTGGGTTCGTTCATTGATTTCCTCTATTCACAGGACTCACCCTGCACAATCTATGAACTAAAACACACTTTGTTGTAATGTTCATTGGGGTTAACCTAACATTTTTTCCCCAGCACTTTCTAGGCTTAGCAGGAATGCCACGTCGCTATTCCGATTACCCGGATGCATATACATTATGAAATACAATTTCATCCATTGGCTCACTTATTTCCCTCGTAGCTGTAATTATAATAATATATTTCATTTGAGAAGCCTTCGCAGCTAAACGTCTATTCCCCGGAGCAGAACTAGCAACAACTAACATTGAGTGAATACTAGGATTCCCACCCCACTATCATACATTCGAAGAATCAACCTTTTCTATTAAACTCACACAAGAAAGGAGGGAATTGAACCCCCATATCCTAGTTTCAAGCCAGGTACATGGCCTCTCTGACACTTTCTTTGAGGGGTTAGTTAAATAATAACACTGCCTTGTCAAGACAGAATTACTAGTTAAACTCTTGTATTCCTCTATGGCACACCCCACCCAACTCGGCTTTCAAGACGCAGCCTCCCCCATTATAGAAGAATTACTTCACTTTCACGACCATGCCCTCATAGCAGTGCTTTTAATTAGTATACTTGTATTATACATTATCTCTGTTTTAATAACAACCAAACTTTCAAGCACCAACACTATTGATGCCCAAGAAATTGAAATAGTTTGAACTATTATGCCAGCCATTATTCTTATTGTAATTGCACTACCATCCCTGCGCATTCTTTATTTGATAGATGAGGTCAACAACCCAGACATAACTGTAAAAACAGTAGGCCACCAATGATACTGAAGTTATGAATATTCAGACTTCACTGACTTAAATTTCGACTCCTATATACTACCAACCAAAGACTTAGAACCAGGCCACTTCCGCCTGCTAGAAGTAGATAACCGTATAGTTACCCCAATTGGCACAGCCGCACGAATCCTTATTACAGCCGAAGATGTTCTCCACTCCTGAGCTGTCCCCGCCTTAGGTCTAAAATCTGATGCAATCCCAGGCCGACTAAACCAATCCTCCTTTCTCATCGCCCACCCCGGAGTATATTATGGTCAATGTTCTGAAATCTGTGGGGCCAACCACAGCTTCATACCTATTGTGATTGAAGCTCTCCCAATAACAAATTTTCTAAACTGAGTGACTACTCAAACCTCCTCATTGAGAAGCTGTAGGTTAGCAACAGCCTTTTAAGCTGTAGACAGGTGATTCCAACCACCCCCAATGACATGCCTCAGCTCAACCCCGCACCTTGACTTTGTTACTTCATCCTTGTATGATCAATTCTCCTCTCCTTAGCACCTTCCAAAGTTTTAGGCCATATTAATCTTTATGAACCTAACTCCGAAAATATTAAAACAAATAACTTTATGTGAACCTGACCATGATAATAAACTTGTTCAGTCAATTTGCCTCAACAACTTATCTTGGCACCCCTCTTATCTTTTTGGCTATATTAACCCCCTGATTATTATTCCCCACACCCTCCGCCAAATGAATTAATAACCGTCTTTTAACTTCCCAAAACTGGTTTTTAACTCTGTTTACTAAACAACTTCTATTGCCTCTAAATATACCAGCCCACAAATGAGCCTTCCTCTTAGCCTCCCTGATAATTTTTCTACTAAGCATAAACCTATTGGGCCTATTACCTTATACATTTACGCCTACAACTCAACTATCTATCAATTTAGGACTTGCTATTCCACTCTGACTGGCAACTGTAATTACAGGCTTCCGCAATCAATTTAATCACTCTCTAGCACATTTTCTTCCAGAAGGAACCCCAACCCCCCTCATCCCAATTTTAATTCTAATCGAAACTATTAGCCTCTTTATTCGCCCTCTTGCACTAGGAGTCCGACTTACTGCCAACCTCACTGCCGGCCATCTTCTTATTCATCTAGTCTCATCCGCCGTAACCTCAATATATTCTCTGTCCACCTTAGTTACACTATTAACCTTCTCAGTTCTAATTCTTCTTACGATTCTAGAAATCGCAGTAGCTATAATTCAAGCTTATGTTTTTGTCCTTCTGCTAAGCTTATATCTACAAGAAAACACTTATGGCCCACCAAGCACACGCCTTTCACATAGTTAACCCTAGCCCTTGACCCCTCACAGGAGCAGCCGCCGCTTTTTCATTAACATCTGGCCTTGCCGCATGATTCCACTTTGACACTTCCACTGTCCTAACTTTAAGCCTTATTTTGTTGCTCCTAGCAATATACCAATGATGACGAGATATCATCCGAGAAGGGACCTTCCAAGGCCACCATACCCTGCCTGTTCAAAAAGGCCTTCGTTACGGAATAATTTTATTCATCACCTCTGAAGTATTCTTCTTCATCGGCTTCTTTTGAGCCTTTTACAATGCCAGTCTTGCCCCAACATCTGATGTAGGAGAATGCTGACCTCCAACAGGGATTAATCCCTTTAATCCCTTTGAAATTCCTCTTCTCAACACAGCTGTCCTTCTTGCCTCCGGAGTCTCTGTTACCTGGGCCCACCATAGTATTATACAAGCTAACCGTAAAGGTACCCTTCAAGCCCTAACTATTACAGTCACTTTAGGCCTCTACTTTACCCTCCTTCAAGTCATAGAATACTATGAAGCACCTTTCACAATTGCAGATGGAATCTATGGCACCACATTCTTTGTAGCTACAGGCTTCCATGGTCTACACGTAATTATTGGCTCTATCTTCCTCATTGCCTGCCTTCTCCGACAGCTATTTTTTCATTTTACTGCTCAACATCACTTTGGGTTCGAAGCCGCAGCTTGATACTGGCATTTCGTAGATGTTGTTTGACTTTTTCTATATGTTTCAATTTACTGATGAGGCTCATATTTTCTTAGTACAGTAGTATAGATGACTTCCAATCATCTGGCCTTGGTTAAATTCCAAGAGAAAATAATGATTTTATACTTTACTATTGCCTCCCTTCTATCAATCATACTAGCCGCAATCAGCTTTTGACTTCCCCTTATTTCCCCTGATATAGAAAAACTCTCCCCATACGAATGCGGATTTGATCCCCTCGGATCAGCCCGCCTTCCCTATTCTATACGATTTTTCCTAGTGGCTATTCTCTTCTTACTTTTTGATCTAGAAATCGCATTACTCCTTCCAACCCCTTGAGCCATCCAGCTCCAAACCCCCACAATAACCATTATTTGAGCCTCTGTTATCATCATTCTCCTAACCCTAGGCTTCATCTATGAATGACTTCAAGGAGGCCTTGAATGAGCCGAATGGAGTATTAGTCCAACAAAGACAGCTGATTTCGACTCAACTAATTATGGTTTAAATCCATAGTACTCCTGTGACCATTTTTTTAATTGTACTATTCTCCATCACCCTTACGGGCCTTACTTTCCACCGTATACACCTCCTATCAGCCCTCCTATGCTTAGAAGGTATAATACTCACCATCTTCATTGGTCTTAGCCTATGACCCAATAAGTTATTTTTAAGCCCCTTCATAAGCCCCCTCATTATACTGACGATATCAGCCTGCGAAGCCGCTCTTGGTCTATCCTTAATAATTGCCACAGCTCGCTCCCACAATACCGACAACCTTAAAACCCTCAATCTCTTGCAATGCTAATAATCTTATCTGCCTGAGTTACAATTTTTCCCACAGTTCTTCTAGCCCCAGCAAAACACATATGAACACTAGCAACCAGCCAAGGATTTATCATTACATTTTTTTCCCTCTCATGAATATTCCTTCAAGACTTTAACTTTGCTAATCCCTTGTTTTTAATTGATAAAATCTCTGGCCCTCTCGCTATCTTAACCTGCTGACTATTTCCCCTTACTATGCTAGCGAGCCAGAGCAAAATACACCTAGAGCCTGTTAATCGCCAACAAACCTACATTTTTAATCTTACATTCTTACAATTAATAACTCTTTTAGCCTTTACCACCCCCGACCTCATATTGTTCTTCATTTTTTTTGAAGCCTCACTAGTCCCCACCATAATTGTTATTACTCGCTGAGGCGCCCAAGAACGTCGCCTCGAAGCCGGAATATACCTGGCCTTCTACACTATGCTGGGAGCAATCCCCCTCATAATCTGAATTTCTAAATTTTACACTACCCACGGCTCCCTCCTCCCAACCCTAACTCATACTCTTCATATTTCTCAAGCCACAACTAATTATCCCGGTCTACTTTGAATAGTCTACAACATAGCATTCCTTGTTAAGATACCTTTATACTGCCTCCACCTCTGACTTCCCAAAGCCCACGTAGAAGCACCAATTGCAGGCTCCATAATTCTGGCAGGCACCCTACTTAAACTGGGAGGATACGGAATTCTCCGAACATCCCCCCTACTTCAAGAAAGTGACTTAAGTCAAACACTGTTTGTTATACTTATTGCTATCTTGGGCATTCTAGCTACTGCACTCCTCTGCCTCCGACAAACAGACCTAAAATCACTAATTGCCCTTTCTTCAGTCAGCCACATAAATCTGGTTATTGCCGCTGTCCTAATTTCTTCCCCATGAAGCTACTCCGGAGCAATAGTAATAATAATTGCCCACGGTCTTACATCTTCAGCCCTCTTCTGCCTAGCCAACACCTCTTACGAACGCACAAACAGTCGAACCTTAATCCTTCTGCGAGGCATACTACTTATTTTTCCTCTTGCCGGACTATGATGAATAATAATTATATTACTCAACATAGGACTTCCCCCTTCAATTAACTTTGTAGGTGAAGTTCTTATTATGTTATCATTATTTAACTGATCCCCCATCGCCTTCTTAATCGTGGCCTTCAACCTAATCTTTACAACCGCCTATACACTTTATGCCCTCTGAGCAGCTCAACGGGGCCCCTTGCCAGATCACATCAAAACCTTATTTCCTTACCAAATTCGTGAACATCTTCTTCTTTTTCTCCATATTCTGCCAGGCCTCCTTCTCATCCTCAATCCAGAACTCATCTTCTGTAAATATAGTTTAACAAAAACACTAGATTGTGATTCTAGCAATAAAGGTTAAAACCCTTTTATTTACCGAGCTTAACTGGCGTAGTGGAGATTGCTAATTATCCACGACCACAGTTCAATTCTGTGGTTAGCTCATACCTACCAATAGCCCCAATAAAATTATATTACGTCACGTTCCACACAACCTTAACATCACATGACACTAACTCTTTAACAACGATTGCCACCCATTAAAGTGTTACTTCCTACCTCACAGCCCGCAAAGCCCCCCCACCCTTATGCCCGCGCACAACTTCAAAAACTACAAATAATGTTAACAACAACCCCCATCCCCCAAAAAGAAGAATTCACCCCCCGCTACACAATATACCCCCAACTCCCCACCACTCATTACTCCCAACTTGCCACCCGGGCCCGAGTAAAACATCCATCCCCCCATATTCTGTCTGTAACCCCCACCAAACCAATAATAAATTGTATACTACAAGGTAGATTACCACCACACGACTTCCCCATGCCTCAGGATAAGGCTCCGCCACCAAAGCAGCACAATACGCAAACACAACCATTATCCCCCCCAAATACACAAGAAATAATACTAGAGGTAAAAAACTAACTCCTCATTTTATTAAAAACAAACACCCAGCCCCAGCCCCCCCAACTAATCCTAAAGCCGCATAATAAGGAGACGGATTTGAAGCCACCGCCAAAAGTCCTAATAATAAACACAATTCCGTAATCATTATTCCTACTAGGGGTTTAACCTAGACCTACAGCTTGAAAAACTGTTGTCGTAATTCAACTACAAGAACTTTATGACACCCACAATACGTAAATCCCACCCCCTCCTCAAATTTATTAACTACTCATTTATCGATCTCCCAACCCCCTCTAATATCTCTGCCTGATGAAACTTCGGGTCACTTCTAGGCTTATGTTTAATTGCCCAAATCGCCACCGGACTATTCCTAGCCATACATTATACAGCTGATACTTCTTTAGCATTTTCATCTATTGCTCATATCTGTCGAGATGTCAATAATGGATGACTTCTTCGCAACCTTCACGCAAACGGCGCATCATTCTTTTTTATCTGCATCTACTTCCATATTGGACGGGGTCTTTATTATGGCTCCTACCTTTACAAAGAAACGTGAAACATTGGAGTTATTCTATTATTTCTACTGATAGCCACAGCCTTCGTCGGGTACGTTCTCCCATGAGGTCAAATATCATTTTGGGGCGCCACAGTAATTACTAACCTTCTTTCAGCCGCCCCCTACATCGGCTCTAACCTTGTCCAATGGATCTGAGGAGGCTTCTCAGTAGACAACGCTACCCTCACCCGATTTTTTACATTTCACTTCATTCTCCCATTTATTATTACCGCTGTTAGTCTAATTCACCTCCTATTTTTACATCAAACAGGATCATCTAACCCCACAGGACTTAACTCCAACCTAGATAAAGTCTCCTTTCATCCCTACTTCTCCTACAAGGACCTCTTCGGCTTTGTTATCCTACTCGGGGCACTCGCAACCCTATCTTCCCTTTCCCCTAATCTACTTGGAGACCCAGACAATTTTACCCCAGCTAACCCCCTAATTACACCTCCACACATCAAGCCAGAATGATATTTCTTATTTGCCTACGCCATCCTCCGCTCAATCCCCAATAAATTAGGAGGAGTCCTAGCCCTTCTCCTATCAATTCTGGTACTCTTCCTGATACCCCTCACTCATACCTCTAAACTTCGCTCCCTTATATTTCGCCCCATCGCTAAAATCTTTTTTTGAACCTTGATTGCAAACACAACTATCCTAACATGAATCGGAGGCCAACCAGTAGAAAACCCATTCATTATCATCGGTCAGATTACCTCGAGCCTTTATTTTTTTATCTTTGTCCTTCTTGTTCCAACTTTGGGCCTCTTGGAAAATAAACTCCTCAAAATCTAA